TGCTGATAGACCCGGAAAAGGCAATAAGAATAAAAATCTTTGACGAACTGGAGCAAGAATCATTATTATTTAATTTAGACACAAGAAAAAGAATTCTTTTTCTTGTGTCGAATAAAAGATTAGAAAGGCCGGTAATCCCCCCTAGAATAGAAGCATTTACTCCTTTCATTTATCCTTTCTTTGCGTTGTATTCTATTCTCCTCCTTTGTATACCTATTATCCATTACTAGGAATGGGATACAAGTAATTAATTCCGGGCATCTCGTAAAAAAGTATAAATAAAGCAAACAAAAGACTTTACAATTTTTTTATGATCATACATCTTGTATCAATCAACAAAAATGAAAAATCCCATTTTACCCTTTCTTTTTTACCAACTTGATGTTAAGGAATTCCTGGACCTAGAAATTCATTTCGTACAATTGAACCTTTTCAAACTGTTTCTTTTTAAGAACCAAAAAGATTTGCGCCAGAATAACAGATGCCAAGAAGAACAAAAGACCTTGGACACGTAATGGATCTTGAAGCACTATTTCGGCATCTCCCTGACCAAACCCTCCCACGTTGGGATTACTTGTTAATGGTTGATCAAGCTTGATGGATTCACCCTCTGAAACAAGAAGTTCTGGTCCTGGGGGTATAATATCAACCACTTGATGTCCATCCGATGCATCCGCTATGGTTATTTCGTATCCACCCTTTTCTTTACGTACTATTTTACTTACTATACCTGCGGATGTAGCGTTATAGACTGTATTGTTACTCTTACTTCCATCAGGATAAATCTGACCCCTTCCCCTATTCCCACCTACATATATGGGATATTTTAAGAAGTGAACGTCCTTCCTCGTAGCCGGGTCGGGAGAAAGGATAGGAAAGACAATTTCACTATATTTCTGACCAGGAACAGGGCCTATAACAAGAATATTTTTTTTAGTGGGACGATAACTCTGAAAAGACAGATTGCCCATCTTTTCTTTCATCTCGGGGGAAATACGATCGGGAGGAGCTAATTCGAATCCCTCCGGTAAAATAAGAACAGCCCCCACATTCAAGGCCCCTTTTTTACCATTAGCAAGAACTTGTTTAAGTTGCATATCATAAGGGATTCTAACAACTGCTTCAAATACAGTATCAGGAAGTACAGCTTGCGGAACTTCAATATCCACGGGCTTATTAGCTAAATGACAATTAGCACATACAATACGTCCAGTTGCTTCGCGTGGATTTTGATAACCTTGCTGCGCAAAAATGGGATACGCGTTTGAAATAGATGTCTGAGTTATTATATATATCATGATCGATACAGAAATAGATCGAGTTATCCGTTCCTTTATCCCCAAAAAAGTATTTCTATTTTGCATGGTCCAATCATTGATCTCTGAATTTCTACAATAAATTAGGTAGGTAGCTAGTATAGTTCCCTATCCACGAGTCTGCCATTGTAATAGAATAATTACACTGGAATATAGGAGAGTACTTTGAACAGGTAAAGATGAAATATTTTATTTATGCGCTAAGAAACTTTTTGAGTTAATTGATATCAGAATATCAAATAAGTTCTTCATTCATTCATTGAATGATAAATTACCACGAGTGAAGGAGATACACGATTTAAATAATGAAAAATCCAATATTTCACAATTGTATCTAGAATAACTGGAAAAGTGGAAACAAGACCAGATATAATTTGATCGTTATGAGCCAATCCAAAATCGTTGTAGACCGAACCAATCATTAGTTCCCAACCATGCGGCGAGTGGAATCCGATCCATAAATCAGTGACTAAAAGAATAGAAAAAGCTTTTATTGTGTCACTTAAGTTATAGAGGAATTCCTGAATCCAAGAATTAAGAATGGCAAGTTCCTCATTACGCAAAATAAAATAACCACTTAGAATAGCGAAAGAGATTATATTTGTCGAGAAATGCAAAATGATATGTAGATGATATTCATTGTGTGTTTTGACCAATTGCATCGTTTCTTTATGGATTCGTATACGAAGCTTTTGTATATGTGTCCCCCGGTACTCCTTTATTATTTCGTCCAACAGTAATAGTTCTTCTAATTCTATGAATCTTTCTAGAACGTCCTTCTCTTGAATATCATTCAAAAGGGTTTCGGATTGTCTGGTATTCCACCAATTAGTAATCAAAGGTTCCAAACATTTATTAAATGATAGAGAGACCCACCAGGGCAAAAATACTATAGATGCAAGATAAGGAAGAGAAGTCAATGCTTTCTTTTTTTTCACTTTTTATCTGTGCTGTGAATTGTTAATGAACTTGCTTTATTCGTCAATTCTACCTGATCTGATATTTCTTTGAAGCATGAGTTCTATAACAAGGTATGGAACCTATGGATCTATTCCCAATTTTGGTATAATTATTTAGTCCTTAAATTTAAATCTAGAAAAAGAAAAAATATAGAAATGGAGGGAATAAGGATCCCCTTCGGATGAAAAAATAATAAACAAATATTGTTCCCAGATAGCCCATCCCAATTGGACAAATTCAAAGTAATTGCATCCTTATTTGTTTTTGTTCTTTTTGATGAATGTTTGAAAAAGCCACTTGAAGTGACGAATATTATTCGGATTTCGAGACAAAAGAACCTCTCGGGTGCCAAATTGCAAAATGTTTCACTGTCTAATCATATCTCACCAAAGTAAAGAGGTAGATTTCTAAAGAATATTGATGAGAAAATCCGAAATAGGTTAAAAAACGAAACAGAAATTAATTGGATGATTATGAAAGATCCAATCCTTTTTTTATCAAGAAGCAAAAGTATAATATAAAAAGAAAGATCCATTGATAAAAAATAGAAAATTTACCGCGTATGATTCATTTCTATCTAACATATCAATTCCAAATCTTGAACCTAAAAAGATTCATTCTATATTCTGAATTCTGAGATATTCGTATATATGTGATAAATCCACACTTATTAGACTTGTTACATACTTATTAGACTTGTTATTAGTATACAAGAAAGAATTGAGTTGGACTCCATACACATTTTTTTGGCACACAAAAAATTGTGTATCGTATTATTATAGTTGTTTTGTTCTGTATATGTCCTCCTGCTTTTGTTTATTCTATAGAGTGTCGTGTCAACAGAACCAAGAAATAGAATCTAACATATCTTGCTCGAATAAGCGTCCTAAAAAAACTTCAGTTGCAAAAAAAAGGGGGGAATTACCAAGTTCTTTCCTTCATGCTGAGAAAAGAAAGTAAAGTATGCATTCCGTCTTTCAAAATACTTCAATAGGTACACGCAAGAAATAGGCCAATTCCGCGGCTTTTTGTTCGATTTCTCGTGGAGTCAAATTTTCATCAGTACGACTCAAGGGAATGGCTCCCTGGCCCCGGATTTCCATATAAAGGACACGACGTGGATAAAGACCCTCTTTAATCTCCATTCTGATTGACTGGATATCTTTCATAAAGAAGCGAAGAAAGATGCGGCGGTTTTTTCCGGGGAATCCCCAACGAAAAATACATACTAGTCCTTCTTTTCTATCGAATCGATCATAGCCACTACCTATATTCCACAAAATTGTGCACCACAAATAGGAGCTAATAAATAGACCCGCAATTCCATAGAAAGACATCACGATCCCCTGCGGGAAAAAAAGAATTTGCTGATAGGGGAATACAGATACCAGATTTCTCCCAAGATAACTGGAAGTTCCAACCACTAAAAATCCTAGGGAACCTAAAAAAAGGATACAGGCCCAGCAAAAATTACTTGTTTTTCTAGAGCCCCTTATAAGTTCTATCCATATATGTTCTGATCGCCAGTTCATATTATATTATACTATATTCAGTTGTATTCGATTGGAATTCAGAGAATAACCCAAATGAATTTTATTTTCATTTTCTTGCTCCCGAAGTAACTCTCGTCAACTAGCACTACTTTGTCGTGAACCATTAGAAAGAATTTGTTAGATACATTGAGATTCTATTTTCAATAGGGATTGATCACTTTTTGATCAGTTATATCCCTATATATATACATTTATCAAGATATCATGTATCCGTATGCGTAACAGCTCTTTCATTTGTATTCAGGGAGAACCACATATCATACCATATTCTACTAAATGGATACCTATATTATCATCTCTAGTCATGATGAAAGAAATTGATGGTCTTTGGCCCCGTTGCGTCTAGACAATCTTATTCTTTTGGACATGAAGAAATAAAGAAGCCATTGCAATTGCCGGAAATACTAGGCCCACTAAAGGCACAAAAATAGAGGGTAAGTTGAGATCTGTCATAGAATAGGTGCCTCGATTTAATATTTATTTGTATCTCTTATAAGGAAAGATATCTTATGATAAGTATACCTATTATAATATAATATAAATAATATTAAGTAGTTAATAAGTGCAAGGGGTGTAGAACTAAATTAAGTGTACCTACTCATTTGTCTACACGAATATGTATGAGAACCCACTTTAATACATTTTGGATTCTTCTTTTCTCGTTCGTATCTTATCTTAAGAATTTGATTATGAATTCGCGACTTTAATTAATCTAATCCAAAACAGGGATTTATAATAAAAAGCATATTTTCGGAGAATAGAATATAGAAGTGATTTCTACTTCCTATTGGATTTCTTTTATATTTTATTATTTCATTTATATACCCATTCTTCAATATATGCCGTATTTGTATATTATTTATTATTTAGTTATTTTAGTTACATATATTACTATTTGGATTACTTATTTATATATTCTATAAAATATATAAGAATTAAATAAATATTAGACGAAACCAATCAAAACAATATTGAAATGAAAATAAATTAAGATTAAGATATAATAAGGAAAGGGCAAATGAAATTATTTTCATTTTACCTAATTCGTATAAAAATTAACTCTGTTTATTCTGTTGATAGAGAGTTCCAAATTACTAATCATGAATAAAGGTAGAATAGAAAGGGGATCCGTGGAAAAAAGAAAAGGTAATTATCCGAAACTGCTGACTCT